AAATAGAGTTAATAATCGAGATTCCTTGCCGATACTATAATAAAAAAGAAATCTATTCAATGAATAGCAGCATAAGATCCATTGAGTTCTCTTCGCACTCCTTTGTGAAAGAGTAGAATGAGAAAGCTAATGAATCTTAAACCCATTGATAAAAAGAAAAAAAGAGGATAAATACTATAGTTAGTGAATAAAAGAGGGTTTGGGGATAGAGGGACTTGAACCCTCACAACTTATAAAGTCGACGGATTTTCCTTTTACTAGAAATTTCATTGTTGTCAGTATTGACATGTAGAATGGGACTCTCTCTTTATCCTCGTCCGATTAATCCACTTTTTAAAAGATCTCGAAAACTATGAATTGAAGGATTTGATTACTCAATATTCGATTGGAATGGGTTCACAATAATTCTAAAAAAATTCAGAATTTTCTATTTCATAATCATTCCTAATTTCATTCTAAAAAAGAATAAAGAACCTATATTATGATATGGGTTCCGTGATTAATCGTTTGCTATGTCAGTATCTATACGTGTGTATTAGATGTATAAAGCCCTTACTTTCTCTAAATGTAGAGAGAGTTCCACTACCAACACAACGTAATCAACTCGATTCGTTAGAACAGCTTCCATTGAGTCTCTGCACCTATCCTTTTCCTTTGGATTCTAGTTCGAGAACCACTTGTTTTCTCAAAACACGGATTTGGCTCAGGATTGCCCTTTTTTAATTCCAGGGTTTCTCTGAATTTGGAAGTTACCACTTAGCAGGTTTCCATACCAAGGCTCAATACAATCAAGTCCGTAGCGTCTACCGATTTCGCCATATCCCCATTTTCCTTTTCTTTGATTGAGACCTGGATTCCTTGTGTAATTTCATCCATCTCTTAGTTTTTTTTGGAATCGTTGAATTCATTACTCGACGTAGTCTAGCAGTTCGTCTCTATTTGACAGACCCTGCTTATTGCAATTCAGAATTGAATTGATTCTATCGTTGATGTATTTGCAATTCAATCCGAATCAATATATCCCAAAGTTTTTCTCTCCCCCACCCCCCCCCCGCCTTTCTTTTTTAGAGTATTCAAAATCATACTATAACGCTTGATATTCATTCTTTTTTTTTTCTAATCAGAATTAGCAATTTCATTTGCTATGATTCTATGTTCTCCTTAGTGAAATATTAATCATTAAATTATTAAGAAATAACAAAAAAAACAAAATATCTCAAAAAATGTCTATAATGATCGAATGAAAATGCCAAGAAATTAGCATTTTCTCTTTATTATATCTTTCATCATATATATTATTCTTTTCTATGTATTAGATTACTCATCCGAGCCATATCAAATTGAAAATATCTGAAATCAAATTCAATATAGAAATTGGAATAGATTCTATTCTATTAGAAAAATCAATTTGCGAATTAGAGAAATAAAAAGAAAGTTCAAAAATTTCTATAATCCTATTTCAAAAATTTCTATAATCCTATTTAAGGATATCCTCCAGTTAAGCATATCAAGTTAACTTTATCTTTATGAAGTTCTAGTATTTTTTTCTAAGTAGAACTTCCAATTTCGAACTAGTTAATAGCTAAGATTAATAATTAAGATCTGACATTTTACGGATTTCCTATACTATACATATTTCTATTTGTTACACTATTTCTGTTATGTAAGCCCACTTAGCTCAGAGGTTAGAGCATCGCATTTGTAATGCGAGGGTCATCGGTTCAAATCCGATAGTCGGCTTTTTTCTATATCGATGTTCCATGAACAAGAATCTCTCTTTTTCTCCGAATTAAATGGAGAATCCAGGATCTATTATGTGGTTCTACCTTACAATTTTGCTAGATACAAAACAATAAAATAAATAATATATATAAAAAAAATCCAGATATTGATGAAATTCCATTTTTTGTGGTACTTTAGTAGATTTTACTCTGTTTATCCTTTAGTTTAATTCAGTTTTAATTTTGATGTATTCTGTAATGTAAATACAATGAAATTAATTGTGTAAAATGCAATTTCAATAAAATAAACAAGGAGTCTTCATGTCCCGTTATCGAGGACCTCGTTTAAAAAAAATACGCCGTCTGGGAGCTTTACCAGGACTCACTAGAAAAACACCTAAATCCGGAAGTAATCTGAAAAAGAAATTCCATTCTGGGAAAAAAGAGCAATATCGTATTCGTCTTCAAGAAAAACAGAAATTGCGTTTTCATTATGGTCTGACAGAACGACAATTACTTAGATATGTACATATTGCTGGAAAAGCAAAAAGGTCAACAGGTCAGGTTTTACTACAATTACTTGAAATGCGTTTGGATAATATCCTTTTTCGATTGGGTATGGCTTCAACCATTCCTGGGGCCCGGCAATTAGTTAACCATAGACATATTTTAGTTAATGGTCGTATAGTCGATATACCAAGTTTTCGTTGCAAACCCCGAGATATTATTACTACGAAGGATAACCAAAGATCAAAACGTCTGATTCAAAATTCTATTGCTTCATCCGACCCGGGGAAATTGCCAAAGCATTTGACGATTGACACATTGCAATATAAAGGACTAGTTAAAAAAATCCTAGATAGGAAGTGGGTCGGTCTCAAAATAAATGAGTTGTTAGTTGTAGAATATTACTCTCGTCAGACTTGAACTTAACGAAAAAAGGAAAAGTTCATAGAATTTTCTTCCCCTTTCCCCGAACTAAATCGACCTAAGGCCCTTAATTCGTATTTTCCCATTCAACTAGCATAAATGGATTAACCCTAGGATCCTTTTTTCTTTTTTGTTCTTTCCTCCATGTGTATTTTACATACCACAGTAATTTACTATAAAAAATTTCTATTAAATAAAGGTATTATTGCTGGAATAAATTGTTATTTGATTTGATACATTGTGATCGTTAACGTTGATCAATTAAGAGAAACGGAAAGAGAGGGATTCGAACCCTCGGTAAACAAAAGTCTACATAGCAGTTCCAATGCTACGCCTTGAACCGCTCGGCCATCTCTCCTACATAATCTTATTATGGAAAATAAACTAAGTGAATAGCGAGTTTTCCTATTCCTGCAGTACAGGTACAACCACAACGGCTCGGGGGTTCCATGGTTCTATTGGAAAAATGCCTTTTCATCTAAGTGGAAGGATCCAGGATTTTTTTACTAGGAATTCCGCTCCCTCGAAAAGTTTTAGTTTGGGTTTTCCCCAAACCAAAGAAAAAGAGAATGGAAGAATTCTTCTTATTCCATAATAAAATAGAGGAACCCTAGAATTCTGTTTGCATAAGGTACGCTACGCCATACAATCGAAATCTAAAAAAGGGTATGAGACAATTAATGACTTTGAAAACGCGAAATAGCTGATGAGAGAAGTTATTGTTGAGAAATAGAAAAGTGGAATGAAATCCAATCTTAGTCAAATATTTCATATCTCTTCTTGTCCAAACAGAAGGAAAAGGAGACAATTTGAGCTGAGCGGAAAATCCATACCTCTCTTATCCATTTAGAGCATATGGATCGATCGATTTATAAGAATCGAATGTGTTTGTTTTTATGTTATTTTGTGAAGAAATGAAAACAATTCTATATAGAATGGGTTGGGAATTATGCCTAGATCCCGTATAAATGGAAATTTCATTGATAAGACCTCTTCAATTGTAGCCAATATTTTATTGCGAATAATTCCGACAACCTCAGGGGAAAAAAGGGCATTTACTTATTATAGAGATGGTGCGATTTGACTCTTTTTTTTTTGTTTTTTTTTTAGCCCTACCTACACCTCAGTCTTACGAGAAAGAGAGGGGGTTCGCATAGAGAGAACAAAATTAGTAAAGGAAACCCACGCTTGGGGAAGGTGAGGTGAACTAACAATTCCTTCTGTCGTGTATCCTCGATTGATGTGGCCTCAGATGCTTCAATTGTAGATTTGAGTATTGAGCGAAAGGTTACACCTACAGGATAGGTTCTGTATTACAGGCCAATCCTACTCTACTAGTACCAATAGGCAGCATAGGGGAGAAAAGCACTACACCTAGAAATAGGAATCAACAAGAGAAAAACTTTGTTAGAAATTAGCCCTTTCCTGATCGGTATCAGGGCTGGGAAGAATGGTTGGGATAACAAACAACCATCAGGTTTGTACTTTGGATACCCCTATAACCATCAAAGATCGTTGAAGTGGCTAATTCCTCTAAATAGGAGGCGTTGAGAACAAAGAAATTCTTGGAGCTATCGTTTTCCTCTAGCATTAATAGAATTCATTGGTGTTAAGAAAAACCTCTTGCGGGAAGGTTGGCTAGAGATTTCTTGGAAAAATACCAGCCCCTTTCGGTTCATAATAAGATGGGACTAATTCTATTTTTATTCTATAGATTATTTCGCTTAGTACTATGTACAGAAGGGAGGAGCCGTATGAGATGAAAACCTCATGTACGGTTTTGGAACGGAGATTTTTTGAATAGAATGAACGACCGTAACGGATGTTGGCTCAATCCGAAGGAAATTATGCGGAAGCTTTGCAGAATTATTATGAAGCTACGCGACTAGAAATTGATCCCTATGATCGAAGTTATATACTCTATAATATAGGCCTTATACACACAAGCAATGGAGAGCATACAAAGGCTTTGGAATATTATTTCCGGGCACTAGAACGAAACCCCTTCTTACCGCAAGCTTTTAATAATATGGCCGTGATCTGTCATTACGTGCGACTATCTCCACTATAGAAAGAAGAAAAAAAAAAGAAAGGATCAAATTTTCTAGTAAATACTAGAAAAAGGGCTTTCTACATAGGGATCGTCAAAACAACGATTTTGCCCTATCAGCTGTAGGAAGGAAGGACACTTCACGAGAATCAAAATAGGAAGAAAGTATGGCCTATACTACTACTCTATGGATAAAGTTCCCAAATTGATAGAGAAAGCACCGTAAAGATCCATTAGTGAGCGACTGGGTCGATACAACTAAAAAAAACTGCTTACTTATCCCATGATATGGGGCAAAA